AGTGAAGTGCCAAACTTGTGGGCGGGGATAAATAGATCTATTTATCTATGATCGAATTATATTTGTTTGATACACTGTTGTCAATATGATTGTAAATTTTGAATATAAATGTTGAGAAAAGAATAAAAAATATAAAAAAGACTATAAAAAAATACAATGGAAAAAAAGAATTTAGTCAATTTTTTTTTTATTAATTATTATTTTCTTTTTTTTTTATTATTTTTTTTATTATTTACTATTTTTATATGTTATCTGTTTTTTTTTTTTATCTTATTTTATGTTATTTTTTAAAATGCAATTACTTCATTTATTCAATATGATCTTTTTTCTCTATATTTTATATCAATAAAATTAGCTCAATAAAATCTGGTTTTGTTGTTATAGAACACGGTATTCTATAGTAGCAAAGCAATAAGAAATATGAATAAGATAGTAGCAAAGCAATAAGAAATATGAATAAGAAATAAAAAAGTATGAATAGAACAAAAGAGGGGGGAGGAAATAATAAAGAAAAATTAATACAAAGCTAGATATGAGTCATCCACACCCTCTTTTTTGTATTTCATTAATTGAATTTTGTTTGATTAAGACTAAGTTCCGTAAAAACCCCCGCCTTCTTTAAAATATCATGAACAGTTCCTGTGGGTTGAGCTCCTTTTTCAAGGAAATAGAGAATAGCGGGAACATTTAAATAGGTTTGATTAATTATCGGATCATAAAAACCCACTTTTCGAAGATCTCTTCCCTCTCTTCGGGATCGAACATCAATTGCAACGATTCGATAAACAGCTCATTGGGATAGATGTAGTTAAATAAGAACCCCCCCTAGAAACGTATAAGAAGTTTTCTCCTCGTACGGCTCGAGAAAAAAAATGCTTAACTTAAAAGGTATGTCTATGCATGGAATTATAATGTATGGAATTAGAATGTCAAAAAGATCCATAAACCAGCAAATCAATTAGACATTTAAACCCGTCTTTTTTTTTTTCAAAAAAAAAAGAAGAAAAAAGCATTCGTACTCTCATAACTCAAGTCAAATAACTCTCAAAATGCTCAAAAAAGAAAATAATCCTTAGGCATTCTTTTATTGAGTGGTCTCTAACCCCTTTTTTGTTTGTCTCGCTTAGAATCTATTTCGATTCTTCGTTTTAATCTAGTTGTTGAGAAAATTGAAAAGGGTATTTCCTTGTTCTAGGATCTTTTATCTTTGCCTTGAATCATTGGGTTTAGACATTACTTCGGCGATATTTAATCATTTCAAAAATGGCAGCAACATGCCCCTTTTTCTCTCTTTTTTTCTTTCTATCAAAGAATCATATGAACGATTAATTCCCGCATGATACACTTTTGATCGAAAGAGTTTTACCAATTCCAACAATTTTTCTTTTTGATTTGAAAATAGTTTGAATCGGAGCCTTTCGATTTCTATATCAAAAATAGACTTACGAAGTTGTTCCAACTTATTGATTTCCATTAACTAACCCTAGATCCTTGCCCCTGAAAAATGGCTGTTTCTCTTCGAGCTCCATCCTGTACTATTTACATTACAACCCAAAAAAAAGACGGATTATAATAGACCAGAACAAAGGATGTCGAGCCAAAAGCACCTTCATTTCTACATAATGGAAAGTGGTGGGTTTTGACATCCACAGCCGATCATGTCCTTCAAGTCGCACGTTGCTTTCTACCACATCGTTTCAAACGAAGTTTTACCATAACATTCCTCTAGTTTGGAACATTGATTCAATTATGGAATCATGAATAGTCATTGGTTCAGTCGATACATAGTAATCTATCTATACTTCTTCCTTCTATATGAAATCAATTTCCTTCTATATGAAATAACTAGATAATTTAGGAAGAAAAAGCCTCAATAAGAATTCAAATTAACCCATATTGTATTGTATGAATGCAATATATTTTTATTTTTTTAAACTTTTATTATCCTTTTCTATTCTAATTAGACTTTTCTATTCTAATTAGACTTTTCTATTCTAATTAATAAGAAATAAAGAATATCATTAATAAGAATATCACGAATATTCTAAATAACACAAATAAACTAATCTTTTTGAATCTACCTTGCATCTTCAAATAACCCGATAGATCAAATAACTCGATAGAATAGATCCGCCAATCTCACAGTTCTTCGAGTGCTAATCTTAAGAAATCATAAAAAATCAAAAGCAAGAATCACATTTTCTCCAATATTTGACTCTTAGAAGGAAGGTTGTTAAAAACAAAAAAAAAAGAGCAATTTAGATTCGGATATCGTTATTCTGATATATAAAAAGAGTATGCTCTGGGACGGAAGGATTCGAACCTCCGAATAGCGGGACCAAAACCCGTTGCCTTACCACTTGGCCACGCCCCATTTAGATTTCTATTTGAAACTACTAAACACTAATATGGGTATTCCTTGTTCGTCAATTCCAGTTCCAAATAGCTATGGAATAGATTAGATTCTTGCTAAGATTTTGGCACGTATGGCTAGAGAATTAAACCAAATTTATTGATCATTACATATAATTCAATTAAGATATTGTATGAAAGTATGATTTCTTCTATTCTCTTCTAAGAATTGAAGGCTTTTTGATTGGGTGAGTTCAAAGAAGTATTGCTTAGTCTGCCTTATTTTCCTTTCTTCATTTTTTTCCTTATATCAAAAAACATATTAATAACTCAATCAAAATTATCTCCAAGAACAAAATTTTGTTATGCTTAATATCTTTAATTTGATCTGTATCTGTTTTAATTCTGCCCTTTTTTCGAGTAGTTTTTTATTCGCCAAATTGCCCGAGGCCTATGCTTTTTTGAATCCAATCGTAGATTTTATGCCAGTAATACCTGTTCTCTTTTTTCTCTTAGCCTTTGTTTGGCAAGCTGCTGTAAGTTTTCGATGAGATCCTTAATACTGTCCTAGAAAAATTCATGATTGATTCAAGAAAAAAAATTCTACCAATTGAAAAGATCAGATAAGTCTTACACTATGAACGAACCCTCAATTCAAAGATTGAAATTCTTGGATAGCCATGATAAATCTGGATCATCCCATTTCCTCATTCTGACCCTTTTTCGCCGAAGAACCCTATTTAGATTAGAGTCCGCCACAATATATAATTGTTGGTATGAAAGAATTTTTTTTGTAATGAAAAACTCAACTCTTATTACAAGTTAATTTTACAAGTTAATTTCTGAAAATTCTTTTCGATTTCTAGAATTTCTAGAAATCACTTTATTTCTTTTCTTGGTGTCAAAATCAAAACAAAATAGGATATCTGGTATAAAAACGGGGAATCTATTCTCTTCTTTTTACAAAAAAATGATCTTGGAGATTGTGTAATGCTTACTCTTAAACTCTTTGTTTACACCGTAGTGATATTCTTTGTTTCTCTCTTCATCTTCGGATTCCTATCTAATGATCCGGGACGTAATCCTGGACGCGAAGAATAAAGAAAGGAGAGTTCCTTGCTTCATTTTTAGAAAAGGTATTAGGATTTGATCTATTCCACTGTCAAAAACCGAAACGGAAAGAGAGGGATTCGAACCCTCGGTACGAATAACTCGCACAACGGATTAGCAATCCGACGCTTTAGTCCACTCAGCCATCTCTCCTAATTGAGAAAAGATAATTACTATGTTACAGCACGAAAAAAGAAATGCTTGAAAAAAGCCCTTCTTTACTTTGTTATATAGATTCTTAATTTTATTATATAGATTTATTATATAGAAGATAGATATATACAACTTTTCTATAGATATTTCTTTACTTTGTTATATAGATTCTTAATTTTATTATATAGATTTATTATATAGAAGATAGATATATACAACTTTTCTATAGATATATAGAACTTTTATCAGTAATTCCATTTCATTTATATTATATTCTATATCATTTCTATTCTATAGATAAATAAAACAAGGGCTCTAAAGAAATATCTCAAATAAAAAAAGAAAGAATATCGCTTTGATTTCGCTCAAAAGGGACTTTTTTTATTTCCAATTTCCACGGACCGGCCTGGTCAGTACCCGGCCGGGCTCTTTTTTTTTATTTTCAACTCAAATAAATCATTTTTTCTATGATTCTGCGATCTGACTTGTTGTAACAAAAAAATCTTGTTATTGGATTGAATCAACAATCAGAAGCAGAAGAAGTACAATTTCCGTTCCTATGATATAGAATCCAAATAGAATTTCTATTCTTTTTTTTCTTCCTCTTTCTTTTGATTTCCATTTATTTTACTAGAATAACTAGAATAAATAATAAAAAAAAACTATGGATTTTTGCACAATCCATTTTTATGTTATGACTAAGTCCTTTTGTCGAACCCTATCTATCAAAACTCCTATAACACAAGTCTTCTGACAAAAGGCGTCAAGGCTCTAATTTTCAGGATTTTTTATGCTCCTATCTTGTGATCCTATCTTGATTACGCCCAATTCCCCTGTTCGACAAAGGGTCCCTTTATATACAATAATTCCCCTGTTCGACAAAGGGTCCCTTTATATACAATAATCGCATTGTAGCGGGTATAGTTTAGTGGTAAAAGTGTGATTCGTTCTATTAATCCCCTTAAGAGTTAAGGGGTCCCTCGGTTTGATTCATATTCCGAGCAAAAACTTTATTTCTTAAAAGGATTTAATCCTTTCCCTCTCAACGAAAGATTTGAGGAAGAATATACATTCTCGTGATTTGTATCCAAGGGCCAATTAAAATATATAATTATATTATAAATTCAAATTGAAAAATTGGATTATGAAATTACGAAACATAATTTTTTTTTTTTGAATTGGATCAATACTTCCAATTGAATAAGTATGAGGAAAAGATCCATGGATAAAGATAGAAAAGTGTATTTCTAATCGTAACTAAATCTTCCATTTTTTTTTGATAGGATAGATTGAAGCAAAATAGCTATTAAACGATAACTTTGGTTTACTAGAGACATTTACATCTTGTTTTAGCTCGGTGGAAACAAAATGCTTTTCCTAAGGAT